CAAAAGAAAAATTGAGATAGGTTCCTATAGTATTGGATTCCCCCCCTCACAATCGGACATGAAGGTTTCCTCTCATCCGGCTCAAGTAGTTACACCAAATAAAGAAAGGGGTTCTTCTTCTTTTTAAACTTTGTTCGAGAAAACCCTACAAAAAGCTACTCTTTACTCAAGTTCTCAGTAAGGACCAGCCTCATTCTTATCTTATTTGATTTTTGATTTTCACTCTAACCTTTTAGACTTTATTTTATGTTTACGAAAAAAAAAAAAACGAAAAAAAGGAAATGTGAAATTCTTGAGTAGTCTACTTCCCCTCAAATGATGAATCCCCTGAAAGGAAGATTTTGGGACTCTTAAAGGATTTCTTTGTCTATGATATTGTATTGTTCCATTGGATCTTTTTTAGGTCTCTACTCACCTCGATGGTTATTATCCCTTGAAGCATATATGCGATAGATAAGCTCCCGTAACCATATTCGCTTGCGCTTGCCTGAACATAATTTCTTTTTTAAATAAATGGAATGTATAATTCCACAAAAAGTCTTTTTTCACGAGGTATAACTAACTATTCCTATATTATCTGTTACGGAATCGACCATAGATCAATTCCCCTTTTCTTCCATTTTGAAATCTTGAATGCACCCATAATTCTGAGCTTCATGTTCCTCCTCCCAAGATACATGTCAGAGCCAGGGGCATCCCAATCAGATTAAATGGGATGACAGTTTCTCAGTCCAAATCTGTCAAATGAAAATTTCGATCAAATCACACATCGCAATATACTAGGCCCTCTAATTCCCTAAGGGGCTTATCTAAAAGATTCGCAATATAACTAGGAAGACGTTTCAAATACCACACATGAGTCACTGGACATGTCAGTTTGATGTATCCCATTTGGTACCTTCGTATGCGAGAATCAACAAATTCCACCCCGCATTCTTCACAAAATTTCGGGTCTTCTTTTTCAGTCCCAATTCCTCGGTAATTTCCACAAGCACAAATCCCACTTTTTATGGGTCCAGAAATTCTTTCACAAAACAATCCATCTTTTTCCGGTTTATTAGTTTTATAATGAAAAGTATAGGGTTTTGTCACCTCTCCAACTATCTCTCCATTGGGTAGAATCTTTTTTGCCCAAGCCCTGATTTGTTGAGGGGAAACTGGTCCAATTCGAAGTTGTTGATGTTTATACTGGTCAATCATAAAATAAAATTCTGATTCATTGAGATCAAGCTTCCTTCCTATCCATCTGGAAGTTCTTTTCAGATACAAGGAAATGATTCAGTTCCAGGGACAAAGATCGTAGTTCTCGAACGAGCAATCGAAAAGATTCTGGAGCACCCTCTGGGTTAGGTACTGTTGCCCCAATAATCGTAGCACCAAGTACTTCTTGACGAGCTCTAATATGATCAGATTTGTAAGTAAGCATCTCTTGTAAGATATGAGCAACACCAAATCCCTCTAGAGCCCAAACTTCCATTTCCCCTACTCTTTGTCCCCCTTGTTTGGCCCTCCCTCTAAGGGGTTGTTGTGTAACAAGTGCGTAATGCCCACTGGAACGTCCATGGATTTTATCATCAACTTGATGGATTAATTTTAGGATATAGGACTTTCCTATTAGAACAGGTTGTTCAAAAAGATCTCCTGTTCTTCCATCAAATATTCTGCTTTTTCCCGGATATTCGGGTTCAAATACCCATGGATTTTTTGTTTTCTTACTGGCTTCATATAATTCGGAAAACACTAGTTTTCTTGAGGCCTCTTGCTCATATCTCTCATCAAAAGGTCCTATTCTATAATGTTTTTTTAGCAGATCCCCCGCTAACCCGAGTGAACATTCAAATATCTGTCCCACATTCATTCGTGAGGGGACTCCTAATGGGTTGAATACCATATCAACGGGCGTTCCATCTTGCAAATAGGGCATATCTTGTCTAGACAAAATCTTAGAAATTATACCTTTATTCCCATGCCTTCCAGCTACTTTATCACCTACTTTGATTTCACGTTTCTGTGAAATATATACACGAATCCTTTCTGGATTAGAATTGGAAACCCCTCTTCTATGGATCCATCTCACATCAATAACTCGACCCCTTCCCCCTATAGGTAGTCTTAGAGAAGTTTCTTTTGAAGTGGATACCTGAATGCCAAGTATAGCTCGTAATAATCTATCCTCCGGGGCATATGAGGATTCGCTCGCTGTCTGAGGTGTTAATTTACCTACTAAGATATCACCTGTTTCTATCCAAGATCCCAGCATCACAATTCCATTTCTGTCTAAATTTCGGAGTAAACGAGCCTCTAAATGTGGGATCTCCTTAGTGATTCTTTCAGGACCTTGGCTTGTTACATGAGTCTGAATTTCATATTTCCGGATATGAAAAGAAGTATAAATATCTTTATAAACCAGACATTCGCTAATTAGTACTGCATCTTCAAAATTGTAACCTTCCCATGGCATATAAGCTACTAATACATTTTTTCCTAAAGCGAGTTCTCCACCAGCTGTAGCCGCACCGCCCGCTAGAATTTGTCCCTTTTTAATGTATTTACCCCGCTGAACCTGAGTTTTTTGATTCATACAAGTATTTTTGTTGGAACGTTGATACATAACCAATGGAATGCTTAGAGTATCCCCATTACTTGAGAAAATGATCTTTTGAGTATCAGTATAAATGATTTTTCCTTTGCGTTCGGCTATAACTGAAACCCCCGAATCTAGAGCCGTTTGTCCTTCCAACCCAGTTCCAACAATGCACTTCTCGGACCGAGAAAGGGGAACTGCTTGGCGCTGCATATTAGAACTCATTAAAGCTCGATTCGCATCATTATGCTCAATAAAAGGAATGAGGGAAGCTCCAATAGAAAAATATTGGAAGGGAAAAATGCTTCTAAGATGAATCTCTTCCCATGCAATAGTCAGGAATTCTTGACGATATCGAGCTGGAACAACCTGTTGTTCTTGAATATCCCGATTCAAGGCCAAAGAATTTCCTGCTGCTACCATATAATATTCATCTCTATTTGGTGATAAATAAACCATCTGTGCCTCTTTTGATCTCTCAGATAATCCATAAAATGGACTCTCTATAGATCCCCAATAACCAACCTTCACATGAATAGCTAATGATCCCATAAGTCCAACATTGATTCCTTCGGACGTGTCAATTGGACAAATACGTCCATAGTGACTCGGGTGGATATCTCGTATTCGAAAACTAGCAGTTCGCCCCGTCAATCCTCCAGGACCCAAATAACTCCATTTTCGCCCATGAACAATTTGTGTCAACGGATTAGTTCGATCCAAAACTTGAGATAAAGGGTGTAGGCCAAAAAACGATTCATAAGTAGTTGTTAATGAAGTTGAAGTTACCAAATTTTGAGGAGTCGGTATCAATTTATGCCTAATTGCTCCACATATAGTTCCTCGAACCGTATTTTCTAAACGAACAAGAGCCAATCCGAATTGATCCTGTAATAGATCTGCTACAGAACGAATACGTTTATTTTTCAAGTGACTCATATCGTCAAGTGTACCCATTCCCAATTTAATTCCAATCAAATGATCCACAGCAGCCAATAAATCTCGTGGTAACAAAAATGTATTGTTTTGGGGTATATCAAGATTAAGTCTCCGGTTCATATTTCGTCGACCAATCTTTCCTAACTCACATCTTTGTTGAAAAAATTTCTTTTGTAATTCCTTGCATAAGGACTCAGAAAATACTGGATCCCCCCCTACACAGGCAAATTGTTGATAAAACTCCAAAATAGCATTTTCTTTTGACCCAATCTTTTTTTTCTCTTTATCATTCGGGAAAGACAAGAAAATCTCAGGGTAACAAACATTATCTAAAATTTCTCTTATATTCGAACCCATAGCTGATGATAGAACTAGAATAGATATTTTTTGTTTTCTACTTACACGGGCCCATATCCTTGCTTTTCTATCAATTTCTAATTCCAACCTTCCCCCCCAATCCGATATTATAGTACTGGTATAGACAGAAACTCCGTTATGTTCCAATTCTGAACGATAGTAAATACCGGGACTTTGCAATATTTGGTTGATCACAATTCGGTATATTCCATTTACTATAGAGGTTCCAAAAGAATTCATTATAGGGATGTTTCCAATAAAAACGGTTTGTTCTTGCATATTTCTACCGGTTTTCCAAATTAAGACCGCGGGTACATATAATTCAGAAGAATATGTGAGTGATTCATACACAGCATCTCTTTCTGTTATCAAGGGCTCTACCAATTGATATGTTTCCACAAATAATTGAAATTCAATTTCTTGATCTCTATCTTCTATTTTTTGAAACTTATGAAATTCTTCCGTCAAGCCCTGATTAATGAACCTACAAAATCCCTCAAATTGTATCTGACTAAATCCAGGTATTGCGGACATTCCCTCATTTCCATTCTGGAGCATCTTAATCTGAAGTTTCCTCTTTATTGAAAAAATCCCATTATCAGCTTTTGGCTCACTATTCATCGAACCCTACCAATTGATCTAGCAATGATGGAATGGATATTCTGTTTACTGAATCACATAAAATTTTAGTCAACTCCATCCATATATATCGTATGAACGAAAGCAAGACAGAGAAATGAAGGGCATTTTCGATGCAAGTTCGAATTTGATCTTGAGACAGGTACAAATAGAAAGAAATGGAAATTAATAAAGCATTCCTGGGAAAAATTCTGTCACTTAGGCTGATGGAGTCTTTTATCGGATATAAAAATTGATCCAATTTAGATCTAATACCTAATTCTTTTATTATGATATTAATGATATTATGATCAGCGTACAAAAAAAGAAAAAATCAATGAGTTTAGGATTGAATCTGCTCTCTATGAATGAGATAAAAACAGAAGAATCAGGAACAGCATAGAGTTTCCCTTTTTTTTTAGCACACGCAATTGAATGTTCAAAAAGGAATTCGCAAATCTTTTTTTGGTAGTAAAATTTATAAAATACAATGGAATTGCGTACGTATATAGTCATAGGAGTAATCTTTAGGAAGTATATGACGATATAGCTATCTAGCTATCCGTATATCACATCTTTTATAAGAATTGAACTTGGTGCAACCTAGGTTAGGTCGTACTCTATCATAATATCTATCTTCTATTCATATTCAATGAAATATTCAAGCACAATAATCCTATATAGGGATATGTGCATAAGAAATAGACCCGGCTTGGTATCCACGTATAACAATAACAATTTCTGTTCTAGAGTTTACACTTTTCTGGGGTTTACATATACACATATATTTTCTTATAATTAGAATTGATCATATAATTGATAATGATTAGTCGGAAATCAATTGGATTTTGCATCCATTAAGATAAGGAGATACAAAATTAAGAGCTGTTCGCTAATTCAAAGTAAGAAAAGTAAGTAAGAGTAAAAGAGTAAGAATTAAATAGTTAATGGAGTAAAGAATAATTTATTCGAAATTGACCTGCATTTTACAGTCTGTGACCGGGCCGGGAATCTTTTCACTTTTCTATAGATCTATCGAATCTATAGAAAAGTGAAAAGAGAAGGTAAGTTTTTAAGCGACGCGTGTTTTGAGATAAAATAAATCGAAGAAAAGAATATAAATCGGATCCAAGAAAAAAGAGGAATTTTTTTTGGAAAAGGATAAGTACAATGGGATTTAAGATCCAAAAATAAAAGAAATTAAAAAATTAAAATCAAAATGAGGAGAGGGATAGAAAGAGAATAAAATAGAATATCTAAGTCTAAGAATATTAAGAATATTAAAAGAATATTCTTAATATCTTAATTTAATATCTTAATATAATAGTAATAGAATATATAGAATATATATAAATTAGAATAGAATATAGAATAATTTAGAATAGAATCTTATAGAATTTATTATAGAATTTATTTCTTCTTTATTCTTCTTCATTTCTTTATCTGTTTTGGATGTAATTTGGCGGCATGGCCAAGTGGTAAGGCGGGGGACTGCAAATCCTTTATCCCCGGTTCGAATCTGGGTGTCGCCTGATCAACAAAAAAAGACTTGGAATTTCTTAATCCTGTTGATCGAACTTGACAAATTCTTGCCCCGCAAAAGCATAGGCAAGGACTAGGTCTGTCGATACTTGATTTTGAGAACCATAGGTCCTATAAAAGACTGTCATCTTTTTTCTCAAAATCTGGGTTCTGAGTGTGGCTCAAAAAAGTACCAATAAATCTGAAGCAACCCAATCTTATGAAAGATTGGTTTGGGCTATTCTGAATTGAATCAAATAAAAGAAATAGCGAGAATTCATTCCGAAGAACTATGAAAGTAAGAAGTCGGAAATATTGGTATCCAAACCAAAGGTTCCTAAGAGACACTCCTTTTTGGCTACTAAGGTTTAATAAAAGATTCTAAAAAAGACTATAAAGACTCCCTAATTGTTTTACACTTTTCTTAATATTGAGGTAACTCTGTTTGCGATGAAATTAGATTGAATAGGCTGATGGTAAATTCATTTAAGAATTGTGGCAAAGAACTGAAGATACTTTGTATTCAGACTCACTAGAGGTTCTGAGTACTGTTCATAAATTGAATCATGAATCAGAATGGTTGACTAGCTCTTCTTTGTATTTGTATCTTTTCTTTTTTCTTATTATATTTTTTTTTTTCAATTCTTTGTTATTTCAATAGAATTCTATAGAATAAGAAATCTATGAACTTTTTATGAGTGGATTCATGAAATTGTTTCATAAAAAGCCGTAAGTAAGAATCCTATTTTGACTCTGCACCATTGATTCCACTATGATTATGAATCAATAATGGAATCATTCCTTCATTTCATAGAGATAGGGATAGGGGGCATCATTCACATGGATATAGTAAGTTTCGCTTGGGCTGCTTTAATGGTAGTGTTTACATTTTCTCTTTCACTTGTAGTATGGGGAAGGAGTGGGCTTTAGAGCTAGGAATAGAAATAGTACTTTACTGAAAAATCTACTTATATCAATTGTGATCATTTTGCAAAAGCTTAAAAAAACTTGACTTGCTTTAGTTTATCTATATCTATATATTATTTCTTAGATATATTAGTAGTATTATATTCTTAGTAATATTCTCTTATTCTATTAGTATTAGATTTCTTCATTAGATTTCTTCCTATATTAATATTAAAGAAAGAGTTTTCTTTTCTTATTCTTTATTTATTCTTTTTAATATCTAATACTTAAATATCTAATATTTCTAATATTATTAGATTTCTCTAATTCTTTAATATATGATTTAATATATGATATGGTATTTATATGGTATATAGTATATGCCCGTACTATTCTTCCTACATTAATTCTTTCGATGGGCCCCGGATCCATATAAATAAGCATAAGAAGAGATATAAAAAATGAGGAATTCAAGGAGTTGGGCTTGCAATTCTTTTGGATTGATCAAAATGCATACAAATGGGTGTAGAGAAAAAATTTAAAATTTGAGGACTCTTTCATTTTGATATACGTCT